TTTCATGTACTGATTCTTGAATACCCACTATGGTAGAATATTCATGTGGTACTTTCTCAGATTTTGCACGTGTGATACATGTTCCTTCTATTTCTCCGAGCAAAGCTCTTCGCATCGCAATGCCTATTGTGTCGGCTTGACCTTTCATAAGTGGAGACAGAATAAAGCGTCCATAATAAAGACGCTTACTGTCTGCTCTTGATTCAACACACTTCCACTGTAGTGTCCGAGTGGATACTCTTACTTTCTCTCGAACCATAGTAATATATTTTGATCAAATCCTTGAATTATTTATTTCTCTTGAAATCTCTTCAATGTTTATTTTTCCTTTTACACACGTCTTTTTTTAGGGGGTCTACATCCATTATGTGGCATAGGGGTTACATCCCGTATGAAACTTAATAGTATACCACTTCTACGAATAGCTCTTAATGCCGCGTCTCTTCCGAGACCGGGACCTTTTATCATGACTTCTGCTCGTTGCATACCTTGATCCGCTACTGTCCGAATAGCATTTCCTGCTGCGGTTTGAGCGGCAAATGGTGTCCCCCTTCTTGTACCCTTGAATCCACAAGTACCGGCGGAGGACCAAGAAATCACCTGACCCCGTACATCTGTAACAGTCACAATGGTATTGTTAAAACTAGCTTGAACATGAATAACTCCCTTTGGTATTTTACGTGCATTCTTACGTGAACCAATACGTCCATTTCTACGTGAACCCATTTTTGGTATAGGTTTTCCCATATTTTCTTATCTCATAAATATAAGTCAGAGATATATGGATATATCCATTTCATGTCAAAAACGGATCCTTTCTATTTTTCGATTTTCTTAATTTTCTATTAATATATATATCAAATTAATATATATATAAATATATATAATAAATATAATAAAATAGATTATATTAATATTCTTTTTACATTATTTTTTACATTATTTATATTAATATAATTTATTTTTTTATAATTTATTTTATTTTTTTTGTGCATCCGGTCCTTTAGTTTTAGAAAGCCCCCCTTTTTTGTTTATCGGAAATATTATCCTTGTCTTTGTTTATGTCTTGGATCGGAACAAATTACTATAATTCGTCCACGCCTACGGATCAGTCGACATTTTTCACAAATTTTACGAACAGAGGCCCTTATTTTCATATTTTTCATTCCTTAACTGAATTCCGAATCTATTTATTGAAAGAAAATAGGATTTCCTGAAATTTGGAACTTCTAATTGTATCCCCATAAAAAAAAAAAAGAATGTTGAAGTTGAAAAACAGTCTAATCATTCGAATCTTTGTTCCGGGGTCTATAAATTATACGTCCTCCGCTTGAATCAAAATGACTTACTTCCTTTTTTACTTTATCTCCCGGTGGTATACGTATAAAACTACGTCGAATCTTTCCGGAAACATAACCTAGAATCTTATTTTCATTATAGAAACGAACCTGGAACATACCATTGGGAAGTGATTAAGTAATTAAACCCTCATGAATCCATTTTTTTTCTTTTATTCCTATTCCAGTTAAAACCCCTTCACGTATTAACTAATGTATGAGGAGTGAGATTAGAAACCCGCTTTTTTTCTCTCTTTTTTCACAAAAATGTATGTAAGTTTCTCATATAATTCGGATATCAGAAAGATTACCATATATAACATAAAATTTCTCCGCCGATTCTTTCTAATCGAGCCTCTCGATCTGTCATTATACCCCGAGAAGTAGAGAGAATTACAACCCCCATCCCTCCCAAAATTCTAGGAATTCGTTGATAATTAGAATATATTCGTAGACCAGGTCTACTGATTCGTTTTAAATTAAAAAGAGTTTTATATGATCCTTTCCTATTTCTTCTATGCCGTAGAGTTAAAACTAAAAAATATTTGTTGCTTTCCCTATGTTTTCTCACGTTTTCAAGAAAACCTTCTCGTAAAAGTATTGTAACAATGTTTTCTGTGATGTTAGTAAATGGTATTCGAACCTTTCCTTTTCTATTCATGTCAACATTTCGTATAGAGGTTATTATGTCAGCAATGGTGTCCTTACCCATGATAAACTAAAATGATTGTTGCCCTTGACTTTTGATATAATCAACATGCTCTTTTTTTTTTTATTTTATATTATCATTTTTATATTAATTAAGTATTAATTAAGATTCTTAATATTATTTAATTAATATTATTTAATATTATATAATTATATAGATTAATAATATAGGTTATATATATTATATAGGTTATATATATTTTCTGTATATATATGATTTATATAATTATATATTTATAAATTTTATATTTATATTATAATTATATATATATTTATTATATAATTTTCTAATAATTTATATATATTATTTATATATATTATTATTTCTAATAATAAGAATATTTATTTAATATTTATTTTTATTTATTTTATTAAATTTTTAATATTTATAATAATTAGAAAAAGGTATATGCGTGAGACATAATCAATCTATTAATTAATTCATTCAAATACTATAAATATATCACGGTCTCGTCTTATAATACCTCAGGTGCTAATGAAAGTATTTTAGTGAAATTTAACTGTCTCAATTCCCGGGCGATCGCACCAAAAATTCGAGTTCCTTTTGGATTTCCTTCTTGATCAATGACAACTGCAGCATTATCACCATATTGTATTATCATACCGTTGTTACGTTTGAGTTCTTTACAAGTACGTACAATTACAGCTCTGATCACTTCTGATCTTTCTAAAGGTGTATTTGGTACTGCTTCCTTGATTACAGCAATAATAACGTCACCAATATAAGCATATCGTCGATTACTAGGTCCTATGATTCGAATACACATCAATTCGCGGGCCCCGCTGTTATCGGCTACATTCAAATGGGTTTGAGGTTGAATCATATCATTTTTTTTTTATCTGTTCTTTCAGTGCAAAGGGCGAAGTAAAAAAAAGAAATATTGTGTATCCCCCCCCCCCCAAAAAAAAAAAAGAAAACCACAATTGCAATTGTTTTTTTTTCATCCCAAAGACCTCTTTCCTTTGGTTCTAATTATTATGCCGAAATAATGAATTGAGTTCGTATAGGCATTTTGGATGCTGCTATTGCAATAGCTTTTCTGGCTATATTTTCTGTGACCCCACCCATTTCATAAAGTATTTTACCTGGTTTAACGACAGCTACCCAATATTCGGGAGATCCTTTTCCCGAACCCATACGCGTTTCTGTAGGTCTTACTGTAACCGGTTTGTCTGGAAATATGCGTACCCATATTTTTCCACCGCGACGGGCATTTCGTGACATTGCCCGCCGCCCTGCTTCTATTTGTCTAGATGTGATCCAAGTGGGCTCAAGTGCCTGAAGAGCATATCTACCGAAGCAAATATGATTACCTCGATAGCATATTCCTTTCATTCTTCCTCTATGTTGTTTACGGAATCTGGTTCTTTTGGGGTTATAGTTGATGGTTCTTTCTCAATTCCATCTCTACTACAGAACCGTACATGAGATTTTCACCTCATACGGCTCCTCGCGAATGAAAGGATTAAAATAGAATATACATGGATTTAATGAATAAAATAATATACCGAATCGTCGTGGGATTTTTTGAGATTTCATCTAATCTATTGGTCTATTGGAAATTTGTATACCTTGTTTTGATATATAACTAAACAAGTATTCTTTTTATATTATAGACAATTCTTGCTATCTAGATATAAATAGCTAATGTTGTTTTGTTATGTTATAAGGTTCTAACGAATCTTTATTTTGTTTTTCCTTTTATTAGAATATTGGGTTGGCCTCAATTTAGAAATCCAATAAAATCCAAATTTTCGCGGGCGAATATTTACTCTTTCATTCTCTATTTCAGATGTAGGGTTAGCCCACGACTCCTCAGAATAAATGGATTGGTTCTTGGTTCGTTCCGCCATCCCACCCAATGAATCATTAAGATTAGTTTTTAATAAAATCTTAGGCATTCACAGGTTCCGTCGTTCCCATCGCTTCTTGATTAATGGTTAGGTCTGAATTGTACAATGGAGCCTCTAATTCAATTTTATTTTTTCTTGAGTCAACCTTCTCAGTTTTTATTGACTCGGGGCTCTTGATTTGTTTGTTCTATAAAAATAGTCATCTAATTATGGATTAATTAATATTGATGCTTTATTACACTACTTTTTATGAGATGACTCATAGACCTTACATATTAGAATTATATATCATTGATATTCTTTTTCTCTCTTTCTTTCACCCTTTCATTTATCCGTCTATTCTTATTGCTTCACAACTCATAATCCGATTAGTTTTTCTTTTTTTTTATGCAATATTTCAGTTGCTATAATGATATCACCAATATATCATATCTTTACTTATATCTTGTATCTTGACTGGTTCTTTAGATCCAGATAATGCGAAGCGATGAGTTGGTTATTAGTTCTATAGTTATTAATTAATAATTAATTAATACTACGAGTTGGTTTCTTTTTTTGTTGAATCCTAACCATTCTAAAAAAAAACCAACGCAACGAGTCGCACACTAAGCATAGCAATTATATCAATATCAAATGATTAATCAAAATTTTATTTAATCTTATAAAATTCAAATTGCTCATTTTTGTTTTGATTTAACAGAATAAGAATGGAAGAATTTGTCATTTTTTGTTTTTTCGCTCGATAGAACGTTAAAGATAAGGCAAAGCTTATTATTCTTCGTTTACAAATATCCAAATTTTTATGCCTAATAGCCCATAAAGAGTTCGAACTGTATAGGAACAATAATCAATTTTTGCTCGAATGGTTTGTAGAGGAACCCTACCTTCTCTGATCCATTCGACACGTGCAATTTCTTTTCCATCGATACGTCCCGCAATTTGTACTTGAACTCCTTTTGTACCCGCCTGTTCAGTTAATTCAATAGCTTTTTTCATTGCTTTACGAAAGGAAACTCTATTCTTTAATTGTCCGGCTATAAATTCTGCAAGAATATTAGGGTGTCCATAAGGGTTTGCAAT